AATGTGGATTCTAATAAACGATTCGTGAATATGACTGACGAATCTTAAAATTCTGAAAAATGGAAAGATCTCTCGGATCTAATCATACCATTCCATTATATTGACAATTTCAAAAAAATGATCATACTATGATCATAGTATGAGGGCGGTTGGAAAAGTAGGCCCCCATCGTCTAGTGGTTTAGGACATCTCTCTTTCACGGAGGCAGCGGGGATTCGAATTCCCCTGGGGGTAGGGTACTACAAAAGTAAGTTGATCATGGATTACGAATAAGCCTAAAACGGATTCTTCCTGGGTCGATGCCCGAGCGGTTAATGGGGACGGACTGTAAATTCGTTGGCAATATGTCTACGCTGGTTCAAATCCAGCTCGGCCCAAAAATTTGCCAATCTACCATGAGATGGTATAACCCCGTGTACTTCAGAAATACTCCATACGAAGAGAAAAAAAAGCAAACTTTATGCTAGATCCCTTATTTCACTGGGATTGTAGTTCAATTGGTTAGAGCACCGCCCTGTCAAGGCGGAAGCTGCGGGTTCGAGCCCCGCCAGTCCCGACGCATCCAATATCCAAGAAATCCATCAATTCATTTTCCCTTTCTATGAACTATGTTAAAGGGTGTTGGGGACATCATTTAATATTTCATTCCCAAAGAAAAAAAGAGTTTCTAACTTAAGTCTTTTTTTTTAGTTCGCTTTTCTTCTTTCTTTAGGTTTTTAACTAGTTGACTAATAGAAGGGCAACCGGGTGGTGCTTTATCAGATGATTGATTGTACAAAGAAGACACAAGGCAGGTAAAAAAAATAAGGAAACAGATGATAAATAAAGGAATTTTGAGTTGATTGGGCCAGAAATCCAAATCCAAGTTGGATTCGGTGTGGATAAAATAACTTCCTATGTTATAATATTATATTATTCAAGTCTCGACGACAAATTTATTTGATAGATCATATATTGTTATTCATGATATTGATCTGATTCAAGACCATTTCAAGACCATTGAGAGGTAATTCATTCATTGAATTTACAGACGAAATATCATCTCTAGGGGATTAAATCCCGAGTTATTGTGAAGTAAAAAAACCGATGAGATTATGGAAGTCAATATTCTTGCATTTATCGCTACTGCACTATTCATTCTAGTTCCTACTGCTTTTCTACTTATCATTTACGTAAAAACAGTAAGTCAAAATGATTAATTCCGTTGAATTTTAAAATTCAATGAAATGAAACTTTCCTTTTGATTTTTTATCAAAAATTGACGATTTTTGACTTCGTCAATTTTTGATAAATTGGATAGTATGGTAATGGTAAGAAAGAAATAGATGAATCTTTCTTTCTACCATACTATCTACCTCTCTATTTATTTTTTAGTCTATATCGATAAAGTTTTTAATCTAGAAAGAATAAAGTCAGTTTCTCTAGATCAATCTACACTATCAATCTACACTATTGTCTTTCTATATGTGTATAGATTTGTTTGGAATTGCAATTTGCTACATCTATTTGTTCCAATCATCTGAATCCCTTTCTTTTCGAAATACAAAAAGAAATGGGAATCACTGAAATATCTCTTTGATTAAAAGAGTCTGCTTCATATCCTAGATTCCTCAATTCAAATTCAATTAGATTAGAAATTCAGATATTTTTTTTTAACAGTTTAAAATTACTAGTTCAAAACGAGTTTGAGAATGATCTATCAAAAAATTGATATTGATACGGTTTGGTTTGATTCCTCAACTCAATTAGTATTTAGAGCCCACTTCTTCCCCATACTACGAGTGAAAGGGAAAATGTAAAGACTACCATTAAAGCAGCCCAAGCGAGACTTACTATATCCATGTGAATTATGTCCCCTATCTCTAGAAATACAAAGGAATTCTTCCATTATTCCTCACTAATAATAATGGAATCAATGGCGCAGAGTCAAAAAGGGATTTCAACAGAACACTGTTGATAAACCAACCCCAAAAATGGATTCTTATTTCGAATCGGGAAAATGAAATACAAGCAAGATACGTAGTAACATCCCACGTAAATGGGCCAATACGAATCAAATAAATAAAAAAGAAGTCCCCCCCCCCCCCTTTTTTTTATTTGGTTGATTTTCATAAGTAAAAAAAGAAAGGGATAAAAAGGGATAAATCCCTAAATTGTATCTAATACGTACTCCCCCAATTATCTATGTGAAAGAGCGATGCTTGACTAGTGCTTTAAGAAAAGAAATTGCCCCCTTTTCTATAAAATTCTATATCTATAAAAGTTAATTATCCATCGAATCTTGATTCGATACCCTCATAGATTCTCGCGAGTCCGTCGTATCAAAACTTTTCTTTCCAATTAAAAATTTTTAATTGAATCTGATTTCCTATCAGGATCTACAATCTGCTTCAAGATCTATTCATTAGCCACTCCCTTAGTGATAGAAGATAAGTGATAGAAGATAATCATGAAGTCTTGATAGTCCCCCTACCATACTAGATTCCTTATGATTAGAATC